TTTTTTGGGGAGTGGAGTTGGGGATAGAGGGACTTGAACCCTCACGATTTTAAAAGTCAACGGATTTTCATCTTACTATAAATTTCATTGTTGTTCAGTATTGACATGTAGAATGGGACTCTATCTTTATTCTCGTCCGATTATTCCACCAAGGATCTATCAGACTATGAAGTCAATCATTTGATCAACACAAGGTAGTGAACTCCATTTGTTAGAACAGCTTCCATTGAGTCTCTGCACCTATCCCTTTTTTTCTCGCTTTCTAAACTCTGGTTTGTTCGCGTAACCCAGGATTTGGCTCAGGATTGCCCATTGTTAATTCCAGGGTTTCTCTGAATTTGAAAGTTATCACTTAGTAGGTTTCCATACCAAGGCTCAATCCAATTAAGTCCGTAGCGTCTACCGATTCCGCCATATCCCCTTTTTTGCTTTGAGATTAGGATCTCATTGTGATGTCTTTCCATTTTTTCTTATGCCGAAACCTTGTCATTCATTAAATATAGATACTTTTTTTATTTCTTTGGTATCTTCTTTCATTTTTTTTTAGCCCCATCCATATTGATTTAGTCTAATCAACAAGGATTCTATCATTTTTGTATTTGCAATTCAATATGGTTATATATTACATAACATATATATGTTCTTCCTTTTCTCATCTTTGTCTTAAATTTGAAGAAATAGTCGAATGGTCGATTCGTTTTTTTTTTAACTTCCATTAAAAGAAATTTATGATTATTATTGAAACTTAGAATTCTACAATGTGCAATGGAAAAAGATTATAAGTCTACTTCGTGGATTTGAAATTCGAATAATTCTAAAAAATTCTATTTGAATATTCATTTCGAATCTTAATTCGAATAATTCTATAATATTAGAAATAAAATAAAAAGACAAAAAGTATAAAATAATAATAATAGCATGAGATTAGAACAAAAAAAATAAGAATTTCAAATTAGATATCATTAAACTTAAAAAAAAGATTTCTGATCTAATTAAGATTTTCTTATTTAGAAACTAATGAAATCAAAATTAGAAAGTCGATATATTGCTATATTCTATTAATTAATTAAGGTTATTTTTTATTTATTTAATGAGAGTCACACTATTTATTTGAGCTATATTCTATTCTAGAATATATAGAATATGCTTAATTCTAAATAGATAAGGAAAAATATGAATAGAATAGTTAATTGATATGATCTAGTAGTTTAGTGAATTTGTATGCATGCGCTATTTTATTTGAGCCCGCTTAGCTCAGAGGTTAGAGCATCGCATTTGTAATGCGATGGTCATCGGTTCGATTCCGATAGCCGGCTTTTCCATATTTTTTCGGTTTTTTACATGAGTTTTAATGTACTTTCAAAATCAAAGAAGATTGAAAAGACTTCTTTCACCTTTTTCCAAGAGTTACCACTCCATTTATATTATGTTATATAAATTTCCATATAGGAATATATATTGGGTAAAAGGATTAGATCTTTACAAAAAAAATCAAGAAAATAAAGGAAAATTTTTGTGATTTATTTTATTTATATGTATTGTATATACAATAAAAAAAATCTTTATATTGAGAATTGAGAGAATATATCTTCTTACGCTTTTTACGCTTTGTATTCCAATAGTTTATTGGAGTGGATTTCACGTCATTTATCATTATCATTTAGTTCAGTTTTAATTTTGTTTAGTTTTGTACAATTTCAATAAAAAAGGAGTCTTTATGTCACGTTACCGAGGGCCTCGTTTTAAAAAAATACGCCGTCTGGGGGCTTTACCGGGACTAACTAGTAAAAGGCCTAAGGCAGGAAGCGATCTTAGAAACCAATCACGCTCCGGAAAAAAATCTCAATATCGTATTCGTTTAGAAGAAAAACAAAAATTGCGTTTTCATTATGGTCTTACAGAACGCCAATTACTTAAATATGTTCGTATCGCCGGAAAAGCTAAAGGGTCAACAGGTCAAGTTTTACTACAATTACTTGAAATGCGTTTGGATAACATCCTTTTTCGATTGGGTATGGCTTTGACTATTCCTCAAGCGCGCCAATTAGTTAATCACGGACATATTTTAGTTAATGGTCGTATAGTTGATATACCAAGTTATCGCTGCAAACCCCGAGATATTATTACAGTGAAGGATGAACAAAATTCTAGAACTTTGGTTCAAAATCTTCTTGATTCATCTGCCCCCGAGGAATTGCCAACCCATCTGACTCTTCACACATTCCAATATGAAGGGTTAGTCAATCAAATAATAGATAGGAAATGCGTCGGTTTGAAAATAAATGAATTGCTTGTAGTAGAATATTACTCTCGACAGACTTAATAAACCTAACTTAATAGTAAAAAAAAAGAACTAAAAACAAGAGTTCGGACAACTCCCCCTTGCCCTCTTTTTTGATTAAAAAGGCACAAGGTAAGGGATTTTGTCGGGGAATCTTTTTCCTATTCATGTATCATAGATTGGTAGGGAGGTTTGGATCCCTTGTTTGCTCTTCCCAGCATTTTCCATATCAAAGAAATTAGGAATAGAGAATCCATTTCAAAATCAAAACAAGGTAGATTTTCTATTCTTTTTTATTTTATTTGATACATTGTGGTCAATCACGTAAGATTGGTGAATTAGTTGAAAGTACGGAAAGAGAGGGATTCGAACCCTCGGTAAACAAAAGTCTACATAACAGTTCCAATGTTACGCCTTCAACCACTCGGCCATCTCTCCGACATCAGGATTATGTCGGAGTACCTGGGTGAATAGCGAGTTATTCATCGTTTTTTTTATATTATGGTTAATAGATACCTTTTTTCACCGGAAAAAATTCGAAGTAGATAGAAGGTTTTTTTATTTTAACGAGTCCGATTTTATGTTAGTTCGTACTATACAATTCCTTTATTTGTGAGAAAATTTTCTCACAAAAGAAAAGGTAAAGGAAATAAAAAGAGTTATAGAATGGATTACTACCTATGCCAAGATCGCGTATAAATGGAAATTTTATTGATAAAACCTTTACAATTGTAGCCGATATCTTATTACGAGTCATTCCGACAACTTCCGGAGAAAAAGAGGCATTTACTTATTACAGAGATGGTGCGATTTGATTATCATTATTTTTTTTATTTCTCGCCGATTTTGGAATAGAAAGAAAAATGAGTATTGAAAAAAAAATCTACGCTTTTGAAGGTGAAGTTTATAATATAAAAAAGCAATTCCTTCTGTCATGTATCCACGATTAATGCAGCCTTAGATGCTTCAATTGTGAATTCTAGTATTGAGCAAAAGGTTTTACCTATGGTTCCCGTATTACAGATCAATCCTACTACACTAATACAATATACGAATAGGAGGCATAGGGGAAGAAGCACTACGCCGAGAAATCAACAACACGAAAACTTTCTTCAAAATGATTCCTTTTCTTTCTTCTTTTTCTTTGGGATTGGGACTAATTAAAATGGTTGGAACAATAAACATCCATCTCGTTCGTACTTTGGATACCCGTATAACCATTGAAGACTGTTGAAGTGACTAATTCCTGGAAATTTAGGGGCGTTGAGAACAAAGAAATTTTGAGAGTTTCCTTTTTTATTTTTATCTAGCATGAACCCACTTGGTAGTAAGAAAAGATCTTTTGCAAGAAGGTTGGCTAGGGATTTCTTGTAAAAACATTAGCCCCGCTTAGTTCATAATGACATCAAATTTTTCCATATATTATTTTCATTATGCACCAAAGGAGGAGCCGTATGAGATGAAAATCTCACATACGGTTCTGAAACGGAGAATTCGTTAAAGCGAATGACGACCGTAACGGATGTCGGCTCAATCGGAAGGAAATTATGCGGAAGCATTGCAGAATTATTATGAAGCTATGCGACTAGAAATTGACCCCTATGATCGAAGTTATATACTATATAATATAGGCCTTATCCACACAAGTAATGGGGAACATACCAAAGCTTTAGAATATTATTTTCGGGCATTAGAACGAAACCCCTTTTTACCACAAGCTTTTAATAATATGGCTGTGATCTGTCATTACGTGCGACTATCTCCACTATAGAAAAAAGGAACAAACAGCTAGTCAATGAAATACTAGAAACACAAAAAAGGGCTTTCTACATAAGCATCGTCTAAAACGATTTTTTATCAGCTGTAGCAAATAAATAAACTTCATAGATCGAAATATGAAGTGAAGACTAGATATGCCTAAATACTTTCTTTTCTATGGATAAAAAAAGATTTAATTGATAGAGGAAGCACCGTAAAGATCAATTGTAAAGGTTTTGGACCGATACAACAAGAGCTGTTTATTTATATCATAATATGAGATAAATCTTAGGAATCCACTTATGTAATAGAGTAGATCCCCTAAGGTATTGAGCAGCGGTGTAGCATCAGATCCTAAAGACAGTAAGTCTTTTTCTTTTTTATGAAGTATGAAAAAAAGTCTTTTTCAAAGATTCTATATAAATTTTTATATGAAAGCGGGATAGTTACCTTTCAGAAAATTCGAATATCTAATAACAGTGGACATGCCTTTTTTTCTGAAGGTAGGAGAAAAGATAAAACTTATTATATTAATTAATATATTAATTAAATCAAAATGAAAGTTTTAAACTCATATAATTACTCTCTTTTGTTTAATCCAAGAAAAACGGAATATCTATTAAGAAATCTCATTCAATTAGACATTCAATTAGATAGAAAGTTAAAGTGGGTTAAAGTTAAAAAACTGGTACACCAAAACAAAAGAGTTGGTTGTCGAGCCGTATGAGGTAGGAAACTCTCAAGTACGGTTCTCAGGGAGGGAATTGACCCGCCTATTCCGACCGTGGAGAACAGGCCATTCACCAAGGAGATTCTGAAATGGCGGAGGCTTGGTTCGCTCAAGCCGCTGAGTATTGGAAACAGGCTATAACGCTTACTCCTGGTAATTATATTGAAGCACAGAATTGGTTGACGATCACGAGGCGCTTCGAATAAGAACTTTCCCTTTGTTTCTTTTTTT